GGACCCGCGTATTCAGGTCCAATACGTTGTTGTACTCCCGCAGATATTTGTCTTTCTAACCACACAATTACCAGCACTCCTATTATGATTCCAAATACAGGAGTAAAAATAGGAATAAGTAACCATATGAGCCCATAAACCTCTTTTAAGGATTCCGATCTGGAAAAAGAATTGATAGCTTGTACTTTTATCGTATCAATTATCATTTCAACGATCAACTTCTCCCATAATAATATCTATACTACCTAGTATTGTCATAATATCGGCCAATTTCATTTTTTTAACTAGCTGAGGAAGAATTTGCAAATTGATAAAACCAGGTGGACGAATTTTCCATCTCCAGGGAAAAACACTCCGATCTCCTACCAGAAAAATTCCCAATTCCCCCTTTGGGGCTTCTACTCTCACATAAAGTTCTTGTTTAGACAATTCAAAAGTGGGCGAAGGTTTCTTACTAATGAATCGATAATCAAAATCATTCCATTCAGAATCCTTTGTTTTATCAAAACGCCGTACCTCTAAATTCTCATAGGGCCCTCCGGGAATTCCTTCCAGGGCTTGTTGAATAATTTTGATGGATTCCACCATTTCACCGATTCGGACTAAATAACGGGCTAGTGAATCTCCCTCTTTTTGCCATTGTACTTCCCAATCAAATTCGTCGTAAGACTCATAATGATCAATTTTACGAAGATCCCACGGAATTCCGGAAGCTCGTAGCATTGGTCCCGATAAACCCCAATTTATTGCTTCCTCTCCACTAATAATACCCACCCCTTCAACTCGTTCCAAAAAAATAGGATTACGCGTAATAAGCTTTTGATATTCAGTAACCCCTGTTAAAAAATAATCACAGAAATCCAAGCATTTATCTATCCAGCCATAAGGTAGATCAGCAGCCACCCCTCCGATACGGAAATAATTATGCATCATTCGCATACCTGTGGAAGATTCGAATAGGTCATATATCAATTCCCTCTCTCGGAAAATATAGAAGAAAGGGGTCTGCGCACCGATATCTGCCATAAAAGGGCCAAGCCATAACAAATGAGAAGCTATACGACTCAGTTCTAGCATAATTACTCTAATATAGCTCGCTCTTTTCGGTACTTGGATATTTCCCAACTGTTCTGGTCCATTTACCGTTATTGCCTCTGTAAACATAGTAGCTAAATAATCCCAACGTGTTACATAAGGAAGATATTGTATAATTGTTCGATTTTCCGCAATTTTTTCCATTCCTCTGTGTAAATAACCCAATACGGGTTCACAGTCAATAACATTTTCCCCATCTAGAGTAATGATGAGTCGAAGAACACCGTGCATTGATGGGTGTTGAGGACCCATATTGACTATCATGAGGTCTTTTCTTGTAGTCGGTACAGTCATATATTTTTTCCCCGATTCATTATTCCACGAATTGCTGAAAACCAAATGAAGTTCATTAAAAATAATAATTAATATTTATAATTCTAATTATTATTATTATAAATATTATAAATATAAATAAAAAAAAATGAACTTAACGAGTTTTCGGCTCCCGAATATCCAATTGACTAATTAATTCTTTATAGCGTACTCTATTTTTCTTTGACAAATAAGCCAGGAGTCGTTGACGTTTTCCCAGAATTTTACGTAGACCTCTCTGAGATAAATAGTCTTTTCTGTGCAATTCCAAATGGGAAGTAAGTCTACGTATCTTATTGGTGAAACTGAATACTTGAAATTCAACAGACCCCCTATTTTCTTTTTTTTCTTCTTGCGAAATAACTGAAATGAATAAATTTTTAACCATAACAAAAAATTCTGCGTCCCTTTTTCTTTATTTACATTACAAATATAGATTTTACTAATCAGTAATAATAATGCCAGTCATTTTAATTTGTTATACACAATAATCGGGATTTATTCGTATACTTCTTTTTTTTTTTAATTCACTTAATTGATAATCCATTTTTATTTTTCAATTTGATTCAAATATAGATAAAAAATTTCTAACCTACAAAAGCGAAGAATTTTGACCTAAGATAAGAAGATTATGACGACTCATTACTTACTAGATAGAATTGCTAAGATCAAGGTCAGGTAATCAGTATCATGTACCATAATCTAATATAACAACATAATATATATTTGTTTGTGTTCATATACCATGTCAGAGATGCCGCTTGATCCATGTAATGTAAATGTATCATCAACTAATTATCAATCGTGGATACATATGTATCCTTGACATAACGAAACGACTACCATTATTGGTATCAAACCAATAGCGATTCATACAAGCAAAATCTTCGAATCGATAATTTGGCCAAAGAAATAATTTGAACTTAATAAATCGATTTGTATCTACATCAAGATGCTTATCCTCATAAAAAAATTGACCACAGCGCTTTACATTGTTCCCATTGCAAAATACTTGATTTCTATCCCCAACATTGACATTTCTTGAATTGAAACAAATGAGAATTCTCAATTCTCTACGACGTCTAGGAGATAAAAAATTATCAGGAACAATAAAATCATAAAAATGATCGTTTCTATTCCCATTTTCATGTCGCGCAATGGATTCATTAAGACCATTCTTATCAACATTTCTTTTTTCTTGGTATCTTCGATTAGTTTGGCGCTTACTCTTATGCACCCGTGAAATAGCTATGGTTTGGTACATGATAAATTGTCCGTCCCATTTTATGGATAGCCGAGCTGGTTCAATAATCAATAGTCCCCTTTTTATCAATTTTGTAAGAGTTGTAGACTTCGGAATCAGCATTACATCCAAACTTATTTCGTCCCTTTGAATAGAGGATATAGCAATTTCCTTTGGATTTCTCAATCTAAGGAGTAGGCAATATACCTTGATATTATTTAGTATTTTTTGATTAAAAGCATTATCCCATTTCAATTGAAAAAGAAAATATCTTTTCAGGAAGAAATCTAGTTCCGCTCCTATCATGGATTTATTTTGATTTTTGCTTTTTTGAATGTATGATCCCCGATAATCTTCTTTAAGATTTTTTTTTTTCGATGGATCAGATCCAATATTTTTGTTATTTTGTGCATATGATCCAAGATCTCCTTGGACTGGCTGTTGTTTTTCTTCTTGATTTTGATTCTCTAATTCAAGAGATTTTTTTTGATTATATAATCTATCTTTTTTTTTCTTTTCGTTGATATTTTGACTAATGTTTTTATTTATATTCAATTTAAAAAGAAGTAAATTGATTGGTATGATCCACGGTTGAATCTTATATGTATTATAAAGTGACACAAATTCTGGTAAAAACCAAAGTTCTAGATTTGATATCGGACAATTTAGGATTTCTTCATTCATTCCCATCCAGTCCAAAAATGTTTTTGTTTGATTGGTTGGGTAGATTTGTTTATGAATCGGGGGATTCATAAACACTTTCTTATCCATTTTTTTTTTATCCATTTTATCAATTATTTGATAATAATTAGTCCGAGTCTTAGTATTTTTATTAATGTTGGCGCTGGCCCCGATATCTCTATTTCTCCATTCCTCAATATCGATCTTTTTTCTAAGACAAAAATTAATAGTTCTCCAATCAAAATATTTTCTATCCGGATTTTTATCCCTATCAATAATAGAATCTTCTCGTAGATAGTTACCAAGATCTATATCTCTCGGCAAATAAAAAAGTTCGGGATTATAATTATTGTAATTATAGGAAATCCTTTTTGACTCGTTTACTTGGAATGGCGACCCATAAATATATGAACCTTTCTTATCTTCATAATTCAGATATTTATTTGATAAAAGATCATATTTGTAGTTTTTTAATTTATCTTTTTGGTTCGGTAATGAATTTACTGCATATGCATAATTGTTTTCTTTCTTGTAATGAATTAATCGGTCTTTTTCATATGAATAAAAATTGGTTGAGTTTTTATTTTGAACCATAAAATTTTGATTGATTCTATTCCGCCAATTTTGCGGTACTAATCTAGACCATCTAGTCTGAGATAAATTGTATTTATAGTGATCATTACCCATTAACCAGCTTTTCCATTCATTCATTTTAAAACCGCTAAGTTTATTATACCTTGATTCGAAATCAAATATTCCGTGTGTTCCAAAAAAATCTTTTTTTATTCTATCCTTAATAAAAGGAATTGTTCCGTGATATTGAAATAAAAATTTCAAGTAATGCTTGTTGATAACTTGGGCTTGTGATAATTTGTAAAATACATATGCCTGTGACAACGAAGAAAGGTCACAAAAAATCTGAGAATTTTGATTTCTAATATTAGAAATCAACTTTTTTATAGTCGAAATAAAATCCATTTTATTTTTTTTATTTTTATAAATATCAAATCCTTTTTTATTTGTTTCATCATTGGAATTATCCGTTATTTTGTTTTTTAATTGAAGTAAAATTTTGACATGTATTCTGGGAATATTAATGATACGTAAAAAAATATCTTTGTATATCCTTTCAATAAACAAATAAAAAAAATAGTGATATTTGCGCATTAGTCGAGCACTTCTTCTTTTTAATATCTGCCAAATCTTTTTTGGTGATTCTAATCTTTTATCATCACAATTTGTTTCGTTAGGACTAATGTTTATATACGTAGTTATAAATATATTTTTTTTTTCTTTTGTTATTTTTTCGATTTGATTTCTGATTGTATTTGTCTTATCAGCCAGATCTTTCATCTTTTTTTCTGTCAGTGAATAATTTGTCCAATCCGCAGATCTAATTCGAATGGACGATTCATGATTTATATGATTACTTATTAGTGATTTTTTTTTTTTATTCGATTCATATACTTCCCTCAATCCAAATAATGGAATTAGACTTACTTTTTTAAGTTCTTTCATTATTCTTTTTATAAATCGAACTATTTTTCTAACCCATCTTGTTTTTTCTTTTGATACTTTTCGAAACCATTTTGCTCTTTCGTTTATAATTTTTAGGGCTAGAAAACGTTTTTTTTTCACTTTTATAAGTCTTTTTTCAAGTTGTTTCCAA